TCCTATCCTTCAACCCCTCTATACTTTTTTTAAGTTTTTTTAAAACTTTTTTATTTTTTTTTTTTTTTTTGATATATATATGAAGACTTAACACTCTTTTTGAGTGAGAGAAAGCACAATATGAACAAACAAGAAAGAAAAAAGAAACAAAAAAAAAGGAACATAATCCCACTTTAGTTCTTTACCATAACCATACATATATTTTTTACCCATCTCTAAAAATGGAGGTATATATCTATACGCTAGATGAATAAGTATGTATCATGCTCTTGACTATTAACGAATATATATCCTGATCTGTCTCGATTAATTTGTATGAATATCTATCCGATATATTATTCATGTGTCAGGAACCAGATTTGAACTGGTGACACGAGGATTTTCAGTCCTCTGCTCTACCAACTGAGCTATCCCGACCATTTCCCGTGCATCATCCTAGTAGAGTACTTGTATCTATGTCAATTAAAGGGACTAAATCTAAATAAAGTAAAGTATTAAAAAATTTTATCTAATAAATGTAAGGATAATGATATGGACTGTGAATGATTCAATAATAGAGATTCATTGCTCATATATGTTCATTTGTACAGGTATCGTATCTATCCAAATTGGGATAAGATCCAAAGATTTTTCTTCGGATACATTTGTGAAAGAGTAGAGTGAATGAGAAAGAAAGATAGTGAATTTTGTTTGAACCACTGATGAAAAAAAGAGGATAAATAGTTAGGAAGTAAAATGGACTTTTTGTTGGGGATAGAGGGACTTGAACCCTCACGATTTCTAAAGTCGACGGATTTTCCTCTTACTATAAATTTCATTGTTGTCGGTATTGACATGTAGAACGGGACTCTCTCTTTATTCTCGTACGATTAATCAGTTTTTCAAAAGATCTATCAAACTCTGGAATGAATGATTTGATCACTGAATATTCGATTCTTCCTTCAACTTCGATTGGAATGGATTCACAATAACTCTGAATTTTTTCTTTCATATATATATATATTCGATAGATTCGGGTCGTGATTAATCGTTTGATATGTTAGTATGTATACGTACGTATTAGATATATAGGGCCGTCCTTTCTGTAATTTCGATAGAGGAATTCCAGCTACCAACACAACGTAGTCAACTCCATTCGTTAGAACAGCTTCCATTGAGTCTCTGCACCTATCCTTTTTTTATTCTAGTTTTATAAATAGAAACCCTTGTTTTATCAAAATAAAGATTTGGCTCAGGATTGCCCATTTTTAATTCCAGGGTTTCTCTGAATTTGGAAGTTACCACTTAGTAGGTTTCCATACCAAGGCTCAATCCAATCAAGTCCGTAGCGTCTACCAATTTCGCCATATCCCCTTTTGATTTGAGACCAAGATCCAGTTGGAATTCCACCCATCTCTTTCATTTATTTTGGAACCGTTGAATTCATTAGATAATGATTCCCATATCGAAAAAGTGTATGCTATTTGATTTTTTTGGCGATCCTCTATCAGTTTATTTCTATTGGATAAACCTTGTTTCAATCAGAAATGATTCTATCATTGATGTATCCGCAATTCAATATGGATAGATATATCCCATATATATATATGTTTCTCCCTCCCTTTCTTTTTTACAGTGCGATTTGGAATACTGGAACGGTCGATATTCATTCTTCTTTTTTTTTTTTCGTCCTATCTCTTCCTTTTCCGAATGAAACCAGAAGAATGTCTCATTCTAATTTGGATTGTATCTTTATCCTTATCTTATCTTTTCTTAGGACCGATCCGCTCGCTATACGCTATAATTATTGCTATAACTGCTTTACTTTAACTTTAAGAAATAAATTTATATTAAGAAATAATTAGATTTTTTATAATCATAGTTTATAATTTTAAATTATCATTAATATATATATATATACATATTCATTAACATATATATATATATTTAAATTATCATTATCATTAATATATATATATACATTCATTAACATATATATATATATATATTAAATTAAATTAAAAAATATAAATATAATGTATAAATATAAATATAATGTATAAATATATAAATAAAATGTATAAAATGCATAAAAAAAAAATAGAATGTATAAATAATAATTAATGTAATTGTAATTAATATGATAGAATGAAAATTCTACTAATTAGTCACATACTAATTAGTCATATATTTCTATTAGTCATATATTTCTATTAGAAAAATATCTATTAGAAAAATAGAATTCTATTAATTCTATTTAGTCATATCTACTATTAATTCTATTTAGTCATATCTAGTTCTATATTATTAGTTATATTAGTTATAACTAATAATATAGATATAATGATATAGATATCATAATAGAACTATGAACTATAGTTCATATTAAATTAATAGCTAATAGCCCTAAGCTAAGATCCAGCAGTTTCCTGAATTCCTATACACTATTTCTATTTGTTATACTATTTCTATTTCTGTTATGTGAGCCTGCTTAGCTCAGAGGTTAGAGCATCGCATTTGT